ACTTAATTCTTGTACATAGGAAATGAGATTGAATTCCTTTAACAGCAAATTTGAAAGCCGTTTTATTTCACTCATATAACTATTCGGTTTAGTTCATCAACCCCAATGATGAATAAAAAAAACAATAGATATTCAACTCATTTAACTTTCTTGCTAGAAAGTTAACTTGCTAGAAAGAAAAGAAATAGGGGAAATTTTATGTCTCAGCGAATCACACGTAGAGATATTGATAATATACATAGAGTTAATGGTATTTCATAACTAATTGATTGAGCAGCAGCCCTTAATCCACCTAAAAAGGAATATTTATTATTTGATCCATATCCTGACATAAGAAGTCCAACGGGAGCAAGACTTGAAACGGAGATCCATAAAAAAACACCAATACTAAGATCGGCTAGAATAAAGCGATAGCTAAAAGGAATTACTGAATAACTTAGTAAAATGGATATGACTGCTATCGAGGGACCGATACTGAATAAATGAGTATCTCCTCTAGATGGAAGAAGATTCTCTTTGAAAAGTAGTTTTGTACCATCTGCTAGAGCTTGAAGAATTCCCAAAGTCCCGGCGTATTCGGGTCCAATGCGTTGTTGTATCCCTGCAGATATTTCTCTTTCTAGCCAAACAATTACTAGTACACCTAGTGTGATTCCTAATACAAGAGTGAAAATAGGGACAAGCATCCATATGATCCCATAGACTTCTTTTAAGGATTCCAATCTGGAAAAAGAATTGATAGCTTGGATTTCTGTTGTATCAATTATCATTTCAACGATCAACTTCTCCCATAATGATATCTATGCTACCTAGTATCGTCATAATATCAGCCAATTTCATTCTTTTAACTAACTGAGGAAGAATTTGCAAGTTGATAAAACCCGGTGGTCGAATTTTCCATCTCCAAGGAAAAACATTCTGATCTCCTATCAGAAAAATTCCCAATTCTCCTTTTGGTGCTTCGACTCTTACATAAAGTTCTTGCTTGGACAATTCAAAAGTTGGAGAAGGTTTTTTACTAATAAATCGATAGTCAAAATCATTCCACTCAGGTTCTTTTATTCTATCAAAGCGTCGGATTTCTAAATTCTCATAGGGTCCCCCTGGAATTCCTTCCAGAGCCTGTTGGATAATTTTTATGGATTCTGTCATTTCACTGATTCGTACTAAATACCGAGCTAATGAATCCCCTTCTTTTTGCCATTGAATCTCCCAATCAAATTCGTCGTAACACTCATAACGATCAACTTTACGAAGATCCCATTGTATTCCGGAAGCTCGTAGCATTGGCCCTGATAAACCCCAATTTAGTGCTTCTTCTGCGCCAATAATGCCTACGCCTTCAACTCGTTCTAAAAAAATGGGATTACGTGTAATAAGCTTTTGATATTCAGCAACTCCGGTTAAAAAATAATCACAAAAATCCAAACATTTATCTATCCAGCCATGAGGTAGATCAGCAGCGATTCCTCCGATACGAAAATAATTATGCATCATGCGCATACCGGTAGCAGCTTCGAATAGGTCATATATCAATTCTCGTTCTCGAAAAATATAGAAGAAAGGGGTCTGTGCCCCAATATCTGCCATAAAAGGGCCAAGCCATAACAAATGGGAAGCGATACGACTCAACTCCAACATAATAGCTCTGATATAGCTAGCCCTTTTAGGTACTTGCATATTCCCTAGATGTTCGGGTCCATTTACGGTTATTGCTTCTGTGAACATAGTAGCTAAATAATCCCAACGCGTTACATAAGGCAAATATTGTATAATTGTTCGATTTTCCGCAATTTTCTCCATCCCTCTATGTAAATAACCCAATATTGGTTCACAGTCAATAACATCTTCACCATCGAGAGTAACAATCAGTCGAAGAACACCATGCATTGATGGGTGGTGGGGGCCCATATTGACTATCATGAAGTCTTTTCTTGTAGTTGGTGCAATCATAAGTTTTTCCCGAGTCATTCTTCCATGCATTACTGAAAGTAAAAAGAAGTTCATCAAAATGTAAACGACTAAGCTCAAATGGTATCACGCTTCAAATTAAGGAGTTTTTATCTCTATCTCTCGAATATCCAACTCATCAATTAATTCAATATAGCGTCCTCTATTTTTTTTTGACAAATAGGCTAGCAGTCGTTGACGTTTTCCCAAAATTTTTCGCAAACCTCTCTGAGATGAAAAGTCTTTTTTGTGCAATTTCAAATGTGAAGTAAGTCTCTTTATCTTAGTGGTGAAACTGAATACTTGAAATTCAACAGACCCTCTGTTTTCTTCGTTTTCTTTTTGAGAAATAACCGAAATGAATGAATTTTTGACCATAAAAAAATTCTCCTTTCCCTTTTTACAGATATGGATTTTACCGATCAGTAATAATAATGCCATTAATTTGAATGTGGTATATACAATAATCTAATCCGAATTTCTTTATGAACTGCTAATTTTCTGAATTCAAATCAATCAATCCACTTTCAAATTTTAGATAGGAATAGAAAAGGATTGGTACATTTTCGCATCGAAGAATTTAGACCTAAAATGAAGAAGGTTCTGTTGATTCATTTCGAGATCTAATTGAGACATTATCCAATTTCGTATTGGATACTAGAATGAAATGTGAGACAAGACATGTGATCTGTGTATTTGTGTGCTTTCAGATACCCTATATTTTCTATCTATCCTATTTCAGATACCCTATATTATATATAGGGTATAGGATAGATAGAAAAAGTGTATTATCCACGAATTTTCAATCGTGGATAAAGATGTATTCTTAACATACTGAAACGACTGCCATTATTGGTATCAAACCAATAACGATTCATACAAGCTAAATCTTCTAATCGATAATTAGGCCAAAGAAAGTGCTTTAATTTCATTAATTTGAATTGATTTTTCTCTCTATCAAGATGGTTATTGTCATGTGAAACTTGTCTGCTGTTTTTTACGTTCTTTCCGTTCCAAAATACTGGATTTCTATCTACATCATTTCTATTCTTTGAATTCAAAGAAATTTGAATTCTGAATTCTCTACGACGTCTAAACGATAAAATATTTTCAGGAACAAGTAAATCAAAATGATTTTTGTCTCTATTTCTACTTATTCTGTTATGTGAAATAGCTTCACCAAAATCTTTCTTAAGAACATATCTTTCCTCTTGGTATTTCGTTGTTTTGGTCTTACTCTTATGAGCCAACGAAGTACCTATGGTTTGATACATAATAAATTGTCCATCTTTTTTTCCAGACAGACGAATGGGTTCTATAGTAAATGCTTCTGTTTCCATGAATTCTTTAAAATTCTGAACCATCATCATATCCAAACTCAGTTGTCTCCTTTCAACCGAGGCTAGAAGAATTTTTCTTGGATCTCTCAGTCTAAGCAGGAGACAATACATCCTGATATTATTGATCATTCTTTGATTCAAAATATCGTCGAATTTCCATTGAAAAAGAAAATAACGTTTCAGGAAGAAATCTAGTTCTTTTTTCGTGTTGCTTTTTTTTTTTTTCTTTTTCCCTCCTGATCTTTCAGAATTTTCTTCAATATCTTTTTGTTGTGGGAGAACGGATTCAAGATCTCCTCGGCTTGTGGATTCTTTTTCTTCTTGATTTCGATGATTCGATGCTATCAAAAAACTTCCTTTTTTCTTGTCATTGATCTTTTCCTTTTCAGTACTACTACTATTTTGATTTCTATTCAAAGTACTACTACTATTTTGATTTCTATTCAAAGTACTACTACTATTTTGATTTCTATTCAAAGTACTACTACTATTTTGATTTCTATTCAAATTTAAAAGAAGTAATTTGCTTGGTATAACCCAAGGTTTCGTTTTATATGCTTTAGAAAGGAACACAAATTCTGGGAAGAACCAACGATTCGATATGAGATCCTTTAGCATTTTTTCATTCATTCCCATCCAATCAAAAAATCCGTTTGAATTTGGTGGATTGATTTCTGGAATCATATCTGGAATCATAAGATAAAAAAGATCCTTTTTCTGAATTTTTTCAGAATTATTAGTACGCATTTTTCTTTTTTTCCTTTGATTCCTATTGGTATCGATCATGATCCAGGACTCAATTTCGTGTTTTTTTCTAAGATCAAAATGGATAATTTTCCAATCCAAATATTTTGGATGGGTCGTTTTTTCCATAGATGGAATCTTTCCTAGAAAATTCTTAATAGGGAAGTTCCCCAGCCTATCAAAAAGTTTAGCCGTTTTATAAGAAATCTCTTGGTTCGTATTTTCTTGAAACGGAGATCTATAAAAACAGCATTCCCTTTTATTTTCATAATTAAGAAATTGATATGATAAAAGATCATATCTATAGTATTTTTGAAAATTCTCTTTTTGATTAGATAATGAATCCACTTCAAATTGTTTTTGTTTTTTGAAATGAATTAATTGGTCTTTTGAATGACATTTGCTAAAATTTTCATTTTTAGCTATACGACGCTGATGAACTCTATTTCGCCATTTTTCTGGTATTAATCTAGACCATCTGATCTGAGATAAATCGTATTGATAATGTCCTCTTAACCCTCTTAAGCAGGTTTTCCAGTGATTCATTTCATAACTCGAATGACCCATTCCTTGTGTTTCAAAAGGAGCCTTTATTTCGGGCTTAAGAAAAAAAGGGCTTCCTTGATGTTGAAGAACAGATTTATACGAGTTACTAAGTTGGTGTGATAATTTGTAAAATACATATGCTTGTGACACGCAGGATAATTCATAAAAAAGATGTGAAATTATTTGACTATTTCCAATAGAATCAAGTGCCTTTTTGATAGTAGAAATAATTGGATTTTTCTTTTTTTTATTCATTTTTTCTTCTTCATTATTAGAAATGGATTTTTTTTTTGTTGATTCAAGAGAAAGTTCTGTATTCATTCTGGGAATATTCATGATAGATAAAAAGATATCTGTGTATATTCTTTGAATGAAAGATTTGAAAAACAGGGGTAATTTAGCGATTAATTCAGCAGCTCT